AAAGCCCGGCCAGAACCACACGTGCAAGTTTCCCTGCATGTGGCTCGTCCGTGATAACTTCTTCGGGTTTGCGTGAACTAGCGGACCGATCACTAAGCGGGGATGCTCCTTCCAGTATGAGCTAACCTTTTCGAAACAGGTTAGGAATGGGCGTCACTATCCCAGCCCCGATCCAACCAGGTTCTATTGATCATGTCCCCTTCCTAACAGTTGTACCTTGTCTTGGGGCGTCTTTGGCTTTACGAGAGAAAGCCCGCCGAAGAAAAAAGTCTTTCTCTTCCCGTCCCGGATCATATTCCGGTGCGTCCACAGAAGAGGAAATCGCAATGCATCTTGCTCAGCAGGCGTAGCTTGGAGTGGGAGTGTAGCGTGGGTAAGGTAAGTGGCCGCCAGAGAGGAAGCCAAACAGGCCTATTAAGCGCAGCTAAGCTAATATGCGCCGGAAAAAGCCAGGTGCCGGAGGTAAGCTTTATTCGGCCCGGAGCATTGATTCCCCATAACGCATAGGCTAGCTCTCTCTATCAATTGCCTATCCTGTGCTCGATAAAGTCTCCCAGTTCCTCGGAAGAACCTCGAGGTGCATTTAGTTGTCTTACATGAGACTCGGGATATTCCTCACTCCATGGCACCTTTCGTTCATCTATTCTGCCCGCCCGTCCAGACGCGGCGCCCTTTTTCATTATCATCTACCGCCCTTTCTTTCCTCCCGGCTATTCACGCATGAAGATCGTCGTATGTATGCTCGACTTCGGTTGCCAATGCTATAACTATAATAGGTAGGAGTACATTATGGCAGGATCAGTCACCCGGGCCAACCCTCCTCCAGGAAGAATTGTGCTATGCCCCCCCGATCCCTATAGAGCGAAAGAGCTGCCTGGTGATCCCTAGGTTGCAGCACGCCCGGTCGTTAACTCCTCGCGCCGCTGCCGCCGTTTCTAGGACCGACCGACGCCTCACCTGCACAGGTACCTACGTAGTGTAGTGTCGGTCGCACATTCAACATAGCGTTCGGACTCATGTGCCTTTCAGAACCAGGGGTCTTCGAGCCTGCTGCGTACGATTAGCCAGCCTTGCGGCGGCAAAAGGATCAGACGTCCCCCATGCTACGGTTCCCTCCGGTCCAAACCTGGTGCCGCATTAGGTTAGGGGGCTGGGCGATAATAGCTCCTCCGCATCCCAAAGCGCGCTGCCCTCCTAGGCGCGCAACACTAAGTAATCCAAGCCAACCCACATTACTGACTAACGGCGGATAATCATATTTCTTAGAAGTACTAAATACAACTCCATGAATGAGCAAAATGGAGGTTGCATTAATGATAAAGATCTCTGGGGAAACCGCTAAAAAAAGATTGAACATGTGGGAGGATCCAAACGAATTCTGCTTTCATTTCTCCCGTATGGAGCACTGAGTTACTTACGTTACGGTCTTCAGCAGGCAGGCTGCACTCTAGGCGGCGGCTAGGAGGGATCGCTAAACCAGCAGCCAGACTAAGAATTCATGTGTAATGATGATGATTCCACACCAGGCTTTTTTCCTGCCTTCCCCCAGCATCTCAAGGCGGGACCTGGATTCGAACCTGGATCTTCAGGGCATGAGCCTGATGAGTTGACCATTACTCTACCCCGCTTCTTCCTCTTTTTCCTTCTGCCCAGCTCCCCGAAAACAACGTTCGACTTGCATGTGTTAAGCAAAGTACAAAAAACAACTTCTTTTCTTAGCGCTTAGGCTACTACCCATAAGCTTGAACCTCCTCTATCTAAGTAAGAGGAGATAGTAAGCAAGACTTTCTACACTACGATCTTCCTTCTCTTATGAAATTTGCGGGAAAGAAAAATCCTAAAATAAAAGAAACCTTTCTCTTATATTACAATACCACTAGACGCGCCCCTGCCTCCCTCGAGGTCAAAACTCTCCTCTCCAGTGAGACCATCCAAGCCAAAAGCAATTAACTCTTAGCAAGACTTCACCATCACCCATAGTTACCGCTCCGTGGTGAATGGCTTATTCGGAAGGTAGTGGTAAGGGCCTTTCTTCCATTTTTAGGCACATAGACCGCGCATTGGTCCCCCCTCTCAATTCCCACATCCACTAATCCTCCTGAGTTAATGGTTTATTATGGGTATACCAATGCTTTCCAATTTGGCCTTGTAGATTTATACTTAACTTAAGTGGTCAATATTGGGAGCCAGGCCGTGATTACTCGCTCGTCTTCTTCACCTTCGGGCTTTCTTTGCCCCCAGTCCTAGTGTGCTTTCGGATGGTCGAAACAAAATGAAAATGCCGTGTTTGGTTCCAGAGTTCTAATGGGCCATAGACTGATCATCTGTAATGAAATTTTCAATACTAAGTAATATCTTGCTCTGGGCTCTAACGTTTCATATCATGGTATTTTATTTTAGCCGCGTGGAAGCATTCCCTGTCGCGGTTATCCTTATATATAGATCACTGCTTTTTCAATCTTTGAAGAGTTGGCTTTTGCCACTGCAGGACCACAAACTCTTTTTTTGGCTCATCGAAACAAATGCCGGAACTCTAAGATCAGGAAGCGGCCAATTGAATTCCACGAGAAGAGCCTGGGCTGATCTTCTTGTAACTAAGAAGCAATCTGTTTACCCTTTCTGCTACATCTTTCGGTTGTGTCGGCGTAGCTGCTGATGTCTCTTTTGATTTGAATCTTAATCGACCGCTTGGAAGATTCCTTCACCGCCGGCCGAAGAAGCAAAAAAGGTTTCCCAGCATGTTCTTTTGGCTGGTCAGGTCTGATTTTTAGGCCTGATTGAGTCTTTCCTGTCTTTGTCTGCGACTGTGCACCAGAAGATTGTGGTTGTTAGGCGAGATTTTTCGAGTTTATCGGGTTGTGGCAGACCTCGCGTATGACAAGCGGAGTGCGAAACTGCTGACCCTTTTCCAGCAGCTCCACCTGTTCTACTTCGTCCCCTTATCAGACTTGATAGATTTCGAGGTTGAATAGTACTGGAAGTCATCCAAGTAGGACTCAGATTCAGATAAATAGGGCAGGCCCCTATCTGCAAGGACACGGAGAATCCTGACAATAGTTCAAGCATTGGTGGACCGAGGACGCTCGGTACTTGTCAATCCCAAGCAAGAAATTGTAGGATGTGAAAGTGTAGGATAGTTAGCCAAACTAGCCGAAGAAGACAAAGATTTTCGAAATGAAGGAGATGGAGCAAGGAGAGCTTTATAAGTAGTTATTGTTTAAGGGAATAATGGGCTTTCCATTCTCTCATAGAGGTATCCTGAGATTGGGATCACAGTGTATCCTATGCTTTTAGCATACTTTAACTCTTCGCTATAGTATACTCCTATAAATTCCCCTGTTGGAAAGATAAGAGTTTGATTCTTTTCTCGATAGGGTAGAAATGGCTTCTTTATATATTTTGGACATACGACATATGCCTCAATAAAGCCAAACAAGCTCTCATCTAAGTCCTTACCAACCAGATTTGGATGCCAGACTGGATCACCCCCAGGCATTTTGAATTCCTTCATTACAAAGGGATAGAGAGAGTTCACATCATAGTAGTATAGGTCCTCTCCATATGGCTTGTATGTATCTGTATGACCGCCATAGTATCCCCTCCTTATAAAGCTGTCTTCATTCTTATTTGGGATGTGAATAGGCCAATTCTTTTTATCGTAGTATTTCATACGATAGATGCTTAGAGCCATTGATGAAAGTGTAATCTTGCTTTCTATGTCGACGTTATAGAGCTTCCAATAAATCTCTTGAGCTTTTTTCATTATACCTCCAAGGAGAAGTATGTCCTGCTTCATATAGTCTAACAAGCTTTTTTTCATACTTATCAGATTTGAGAGTTTAACCTCATCATATGGGATTGATCCTTTCTGTCCTAGATCCGGGCATAGATTATTAGCTAGGTTGGTAAGTTTTCCTGGTAGAAGATTCAAGGAGTCTCTGAAGCAGAATACTTTCTTCTTACCAGAATAGACAGCTATCTGGTAAAGCCTATGGTTCCTAACCAGTGGTTTTAGCTTGTAGCTCTTATGATGACATGCTAGGTGCTTAAGCAAGAGAATCCCATCGAATCTAGAGAAATTGTGAAAGTAAATAGTTAAAGCTGATTTTTCTTTTCTAACAATCGCTAATATCCTTTTGATAAAGTCAAAAAGAACCTTAGTACTCCTTTCTTCAAAGGAATCCAAGATTATAGAGTGGTCTTCGCTGAAGTAAGTATCGATCAATCGATTATTGATCTCTTTACCAGGACGAACCACCAAGAGACCTACTGCATAAGGCTTATGTTCGTTATCGATCAGTATAGTCTCGGTATCGGCAACTATGAATGGTTTCAGCTTTGCGCGAGATGGTTTGAGTGCTTGGATATGCCTTGGATAGCTACGCTTACGATTTCGGATTGCTCTTGCAGTTATTGGCTTGATCTCACTCAATCCGGCTTTCATGATTGAAGAAAGTGTGCTATCTCTCTCCTCAGAAGATAGGGAAGGCCTAACCATCTTTTTGCCGTCCATATAGACTCGGATCATGAGTCGAATTAGATTATCCCCGTCGTAGATTTCTGCATATTTCATAAGACTTCGATATATTTGAGCATAGACCTCATTCTTTGGAATTAACTCACAATCTTGATAAGTCAAGGGGATAGCGGGACCTGTAGTAAATGAGATCTCCTCTCCGTAAGATCGCATCATAGTAAAGGAAATAGTAAACTTAGCGTAACCAGATAAGGATGGGTAAGCAAACTGGATTAAGAGATCAAGGGTAGCAAGACTGAGTAGGTCAATCTCGTTAACAAGAGGGTAAGGCTTATTGAAGTGATGTGTAGCAATAATCAACCCTGGATGCGGATCTTGGGGTGTTGTTCGTTCAATCTTTTGATACAAGCGATTCAATAACAGTCCTGTTTCAGCTGTATTAGCACAACATCTTGTATTAGTGCTGTCTGTTGTGTATGCCCTCATCTTAATCTTCATGCTTAATAGTGTACGCAGTAATGGGGTTCCCCCGTTTTTGTTTGTAGCTTTAACTGGAATTGTTCCCACCTTTTATCAAGCTCAGTTAAGGAATGACCGCATACATTACGAATATACGTCTCGTAACAGGTCAGTATACCCGAGATATTTTCTTCCCAAGATTCCAGCATCTTCTTGCTTATATTCTCAGGAATATTTTGTCTTAAGAAATAAGATAACTCCTCTTGGGGGATTACACTACTGTTATACCTGTTCCTCATAACTGGGTGTACATTAGACTTCCTATGTTGGATAGGTTTCATAACATTCATATAGATGAAATCGTTGATGATTGAAAGTGGCGGGCCCATACTACGAAAGACGTTGCTATAAATAATTGGTATTAAATAGCTATAATTAATAGTACTTATAAAGTTATCGTGTACTGTGTATATTGGAAAATTAGCAGATAGCATATATTCTACTACGTTCATTGCAATATAGGCATCCCTCTGATGGATGAAGTTGACGAAGGTAGAGGTAACAGTCTTCCTACTATTTCTCTTAGATGTAGCAATTCTGAGAGTCACCCCACGCTTCTTCTTATGAAGTCTATCATAAACCCATATCTTTGTGGCCTCCATTTTCATATAATCCTGTACCGTGGTAAAGTAAGGAACCTTATAGAAAACAGGGCGATCCCCTGCAGACGCGATCCAGCCTATATGACGGATCAACCGGATCAGGCAATTCATTCCAGGACATCTCTGATTCCAGAACTTAAAGCAGGCTTTGGCTACAACGCAACAATCCTTATAAGTGATGTAGTGAGAGAGATTTTCTCTCAGATCCATGGTTGTGCTCATTATAGTTTTGCCATAGATAATAGGCATAAAGATATTTTTGACTATCTTACGATTGAGGATTTGGCAAACAGTATTTGATAGAGATTTATTATCTAGTTCTTCTTTCATGAATTCAAGGAGTTCTTCGAGCAAGAAAGAATACAAATCTTGGATTTCACCATCTTCGGATGGGATGAGATTCGTGCTCTTAGCCAGGATTTCATCCATCAAGAAGTAACTCATAATCTGATATGCACTCGCTGAAGCATCTTGGGTAATAGGTGTGTTCAAAAGAACATCCGTTTTGTTGTTGTTAAGTCCAACAACTTTGGACATGAACTGAAAGGGGTGTTTAGCCTCCCGAGAGAAATAGAATAATTTTTCTTCTATCTGAGAGAAGTTATTTGCAAACCACTCTTTTGCATGATTTTCAGTGATGAACTTCTTATAATGGAAGGCAGCTGCTCCTATAATATTCCATTTCATTTTATTAGATATAGAATCTATTTTAGTATCAGCAAAGAGGATCAGGCTTCTAGCTAGATCACGCTCATGGAAATGCAAGATCCCACTGCGGTAGATTCGACCTCGGAAGTCGAGAAAGGCCGGCAAATAAAAATGATAACCATCGTAGGCTTTTGCCAGTTTGAGAATTAAATCCTCATAACGAGAACATTGAATGTTCTTATTTAATGTTTGTAACAATTCGCTAAAGCTACATAATTTATTAATAACCTTATCCATCATGTGAAACTCTCTAAGTAAGTCAGATGCTTTTTTTAAATTCAAAGAAACAAGAAATCTTGGCTTGAGATAACCATATTCAACAAATAACTCTTCATTATCTAGAATATATTGCAACCAATCACTGTTAATTTGAAAGGCCTGACGCTGCAGCTTGTTCATTACATCACACAGTTTCTGATAATCTCCCTTTCCCCTTCCTATATCAATAAAATAATGATGAAGGCTACCGGAACTTAACAGGCGGTAACGATCATATATTTCCCCAGTTGGACCACTTAAATAACCCCCTGATAGATCGGAAAGAGTTCTAGGCTCTTCCTCCTCCGGGCAGGCACTCGTCCAATCAAGAGGTTTGCACACCATTGGGAGATTGAGCTTGATCGGTAGTAAAGAAATATCAAAGTTGCAGACAGCGTAGAGATGGCTCGGAATAAAATAAGATCCTTTCTTCTTCACTCGAATATTCCCGCTCGTATCATTCATTAATGTGATCAAACCCCTTTCATCCATGAATTCAACTAATCCTGTACCAATGGGATACATCTTTTCCAATTTAGATCTTTTCTTCCCATTATTATCTTCATCATCCATGGTTTCAATGGTTTCAATGGTTTCAATGGTTTCAGTGGACATAGTGAACTTCTTTTTACACCTGCGGTTTATCAATAATAAAGCTTGGGTACGGACACTATTCTCTAGTCGTTCAATCAAAGTGGAAACACGAATCATTGATGTTTCCGGATCAACTGAGTTAAAAAGCATACTTAACACATGAACAATTATGGCCTCAATCGTATATTGACCGAACTCTGAAATCAATTCTATATCCTTCTGGTTTTTTAAACGTTTCCTAAGAATATCCTTAGCACATTCTTCATCATTCTTGATTCAAATTTTGATTATATTGGGAACACTCCTAAACAGAGATTCTTCATCGAAATGAAGAGTCAGGTC